TCTATTTCTACTATTATTATGTATTATGATATTACATATTCCAATCCGCTTGAATACCCGAAAAAGAAATGGATTTTTCGTTTGATCTTTTCGATGAGAGAAAGACATAAAAATAATAAATATCTGTAAATATCTGTGTAACAAGTTCTGCTCTGGGGTTTACATAGACCCATAATTGTTGTTATAATGGAAATTGAGAAGAATACTGATGTATCAATTTGTCTTTTCTCATGTCATTAGGAAAAGAAAAAACAATTTGGAGATTCAAATCGTTCATGAATTCGCAGCCAGCAGGCAACAGTTAACGGTTCAAATTTGTCATAAATTTATACTTTTGCGAATGAAAATTCACATTTCCTTTGTCAATAGTCAATAGAAAGTGAGAGAAGTTGGCTATTTTAAGATGGGTGGATCCAATCCAATCAAAGGGCGGGAAGGATTTCTTTTAGAATTAGGAAAGAATAAGAATAGGAAAGAAAAGGGTTAGAAGTTAAGAAAAACGGAACTCAAGGTGCAAATCCAATAAAAGAAAGTTCCGTACTGCGTCATAGATTTTCTATCATTTTGGCGGCATGGCCGAGTGGTAAGGCGGGGGACTGCAAATCCTTTTTCCCCAGTTCAAATCCGGGTGTCGCCTGATCAACAAAACAAAAGACTCGAAATATCTTCTTCTGTTCGGTTGATATAACTCGCCGAAGTATTTCCCAGCAGAAGCGGACCGTTGATATTTGTTTGATTCGAAGCATCCGGCTGGGGTGGGGGTTTTCTGTAAATCCTGGTATCTAGGATTTAAGGAAATATTCTAGAAATATTCTAATAGTAGACGGGTTATCAAGACTTCGAGATTCCACTAATCACTAATCGCTGTACTACTAATCTAGTGTCGAATGGCTGGACCTTGGATTAGATTGGAGAGCCTGGATAGGAAAAAAATTCTATTACAATAGTGGTGGGGGGGGGGGACAGAAGATACTTTATATACGACATATACGACGGACTCCCAAAAACTTCTCAGTCCTCAGGTATCCAATCAATATTCGAGTGGATGGATAACTCACTTTGAATTTAAATTCTAGTAAAGGGCAAAAGAAAAAGAGAAACAAGTTCTTTTCGGCAACCCCTAATCAAGAATATACTTCTACTGTCTCCCTATTCTTTCACAGATAAAAATGGAAAGGGTACGAATTCTATCAAATGGGATTTTAGATAAGGATTTTCCGCTTTTTTTACTTATTTACTTTTACTTATGAGGATCAACAAAACTTATTATTCCTATGCGTTCCATTAAGAACATTCCCCCCGAGATGTTACTATGTATTTTGCTTATGTTTCATCTTTGCTGATTGGAAATCATCATATAGGATTTTTTTTTTTAATAAAAAATAGGTGGATTTAGTGAATTGGTTTATCAATAGTGTTCGATCAGAATCCCCTTTTGACTCTGCACCCCCGATTCCACTATACTATTATTAGTGAGGAATGATGGAATAACTCTTTCATAGTTATAGAAATAGAGAAATAGAGAAATAGAAATAAGGGGACATAATTCACATGGATATAGTAAGTCTCGCTTGGGCTGCTTTAATGGTAGTCTTTACATTTTCCCTTTCGCTCGTAGTGTGGGGAAGAAGTGGACTCTAGGGGTATTACTAATTGAGTTGGGGAATCAAAGAGTATCAACAGTTTTCTAGATCGTTCTGCAACGCGTTTTGAACTATTTCAAACGAAAATAAAAAAGATCTTCATTTAGAATTCCATTGGATTCGGATGAAGTAATGTATTATATGAATCATACTCTTCAATTACAGAGAAATTTCTCCTATCTTTGTATTTCGAAAGGGATCTAAATGATAGGAAATCTAAATGATAGGAAATTTAGTCCAATCCAATTTTTCCTAAATTTTTTATTTCAATCGAGGAGCTCTTACCAGGCTTCTAGATGGATACTAAGAAAGACCCGACTTTTTTATTATTATTTGATTTGTTTCCCTGTTTACTGTTACAAGAATTCAAAGAAGAAGTAGTTTTGTTAAGTGTATACGCACTTTCTATGAGAAAGGGTATAAACATAGCGGTTGTCTAACGAGATAATTGATAGATAGGAGGATCTTCCCTCTGGCGAGTGGCATATCGCACATTTACCGACTGCTTTCTAATTTTAGAAATTTGCTTTATGCTTTATCGACTCACATTTCATATCATGGTCCCAGGCGTTAACTTAAGGTTTACTCTTCCTTTTCGAACTCCGAGAAGTGCCCATGAAATTCCTGTTGATGGTTCAATCAATTACTTCTTCGGAATGTTTACTAATAATTTTTTTTATTAATTGAAATCCCTAAAGGAAAAACGATAGGGATTTCTTTCTTTTGATAGATACCGAGATTTGTATTGAACATCAGAAAAAATATAGTAACTAGTAATTAGAACCCTAAGACATAAGAATAAGAGTCAAACTCTTATTTCAGATTGATCGAAACAAATACAAATAGGTGTAGCAAATAAATAGAATTGGGTGCTATGTCAATGGAATATATGGAATTGAGATCCGCATACATAATACATATATAATATATACATATATAATATTGTATAATAATTGTATATTAAGCTAGATTTAGCCTCTACCTCTATTCTAGAGTACAACTTTATACACTACAATAATACCAATAGATCGTATGGTCGAAAGATTCATCTATTTCTTTCTACCATACGATCTATCTATTAGAATACTGCGGATTATAGTCCGCTTATTTCATTTAAGTTTCGTTTAAGACGCAAAAAAGGGAATCCTTTTCATTTTATTTCGTCAATTTTTGATAAGAACTCAGAAGTAAAGTTTAATTCAAATTTCAAATTAATGATTAATTAATTAATTATTTTGACTGATTGTTTTTACGTAAATTATAAGTAGAAAGGCGGTAGGAACTAGAACGAATAGTGCAGTAGCAACAAATGCAAGAATATTTACTCCCATAATCTAATCTTTTTTTTACTTCGCAATAACTCGGGATTTAGTCCCATAGCTTTCACTTGTAAATTCAATGAATGAATTCCCTCTTAATCTGGCTGGTTTTGAATCGGATGAATATCATGAATAACAATATCTGAGCTGTCAAATCAATTTGTCGTCGAAAATGGAATAGTATAACATAGGAAGTTTTTTTATCCATACCGAATCCCAGCTCGGATTCCGGACCCAATCCAAAATTCCTTTATTCCTTTATTTTTATTTATCGTCTGTTTCCGTTCTTTTTTTTTCTATAATCTACTCTATGTACAATGATCTGATGAAGTATCATCAGATTGCCCTTCCACTTCCATTAGTCACATAGTTACAAATCAAAACAAGAAAGAAACTAATTTATTATTCCATTGCTAATGCTAAGAGGACCTCTGTCCTTTACCCCCTTCCGTAGATTATTAGCACTGGGTATATATCAAAGGCTCAGCGTGCAATTTGAATGCAATCCATTTTTTAATTAGTAATTGAGGTTATACAAAACCGGGGCCATAAAGAGAAATTGTTTAATCTAGAAAAGTCTTCTAATTCTCTTAGTCTTAGGGGAATCTTGTTAAATTCATTTTTTATTGTGAATTCCATTTGTGTATGTGTGCCCCTCTCCAAAAAAAAGAGCATAGTATTCTATTCCACGGATCGGGAACAATCGAAAAAAAGGATCCGGGATTTCTTGGAATGCTTACTATAATGCTACGTATAATTGTATTAATCCGCCCATCTCCTACCGCAAAGAAAAGAAAAAAGGGTCTTTTTTTGGGGAATGAAATTCTGCCCCTGGCCCCCTTTCGAATTGATTGATGTATTTAGTGGATCCGTCGGGACTGACGGGGCTCGAACCCGCAGCTTCCGCCTTGACAGGGCGGTGCTCTGACCAATTGAACTACAATCCCAGAGAAATAAGGGATCTAGCAGAAATTTGGATTCTTTATCTCCGTATCGAGTATTTTTGAGGGGCGCGGGGATTATACGTGGTAGATTGGCGAATTTTTGGGCCGAGCTGGATTTGAACCAGCGTAGACATATTGCCAACGAATTTACAGTCCGTCCCCATTAACCGCTCGGGCATCGACCCAGGAGGAATCGCTTGTAAGACTATTGGGAATTCGTGATCAACTTCCTTTCCTAGTCCCATACCCCCAGGGGAAGTCGAATCCCCGCCGCCTCCTTGAAAGGGAGATGTCCTGAACCGCTAGACGATGGGGGCCCGCTTGTCTAACTGTCATGATACTATGATCATAGTATGAAGAGTTTTTTTTTAATTGTCAATGGGGGCCCGCTTGTCTAACTGTCATGATACTATGATCATAGTATGAAGAGTTTTTTTTTAATTGTCAATGTATGATTAGATCCGAGGAATCTTTCCGCTTTTCCTAATTGCAGATAACTTGTTGATTTGTCATTCATATTCATGAATCTCATTAGAATGGGAATTCTCTACTCTATCTCTATATCTATAAAATATATATATATATATAAATCTAGATATATAAAAAAAATATATATATATATATAAATCTAGATATATAAAAAAAATCTAAATCTAGTATCGAAATCTATATTTATTTCGTCTAATATAAAAAAAAAAAAGTGTAAATAATACTAAAAAAAAAAAAGTGTAAATAATACTAAAGTAACAAAGTAAAAGTATAGGGTTTTCGGGGAGTCGCTGGTCCAAAACAAAAAGGGGGGGTTAAGCTCCACTTCTTTCGCTTTCATTCTTCCATTCATTGATTCATTTATTGTTAAGATGAGATAAGAATATCTCACAATAAAAGAAGGAAATTAACAACCAGTAAGCGTGATGAAAAAATTCTACTTGTTTTGTCTCCTAAAAAAATTCAAAGAATTTTCGAGAATTTCTTCATCACAGGATTTGATGAGATACCTTGAAATTTATGTCGAATGGGTAGGTGTACGTGTAAGTGAACTTTATTCTGATGGAAATCAATTCATTCAATGAAAGAAAAAAAATTTGGTTCGG